CGAAATAAAATCTTTGTGAGATCGTCAATATTGTACCGAGGGTGTCTTTAGAGTATACCGAATCAGTATAGCTACCCTTCTTCTGACACAGCAATGCAATTTCAATCAGTGCCGAAATGAAGCACTAGATAATTTCTTCTTTTCTTTTTTGTTGCTTGTTGACGTGCCGATCAATAGAAAATTCCCCCAATTCCTATCGTCTAGAACCCGCTCTATTATTGGCGTTAGACTAGAAACTGAAGATCGGGTAAACCAGGAGTCCAGCGAGAGTTGGTTTCTAATAATTCATGAAGGAGATTATCAGATTTCCGCAAGGAAATTCAATTATAGGCGAAATCCATAAATCTCCTTTTATTTTCGTAAGGGGTTTTTATTGATTAGCCCTGCTAAGAAGAGAAGAATAAATAATGTTCGACGAAAAAAATGATAATAATCAAAATTCGTGATGCTTGTTTGTATTAGAATTAGATTATATCTAAAGAAAAGGCTCGTTCTTGACCTAGGCAAAGCTTTATAATATAGAAAGACTGTAGATGTAGAACCTAGAAAGGACAAGATAATAGAAATCGCCAGTTTTAGAATCTAGGTGGACCAAAATAACTATTTGAGTTTTTCGAGAGATCTGCTCGTGCGATACCCTTTATTTTAGGCAAGATATTATATTATGTGACTAAACCTATTACGGAATCTAATGAGTTAAAATTCAAATTATGATGTTTATTCCAAAATAATTCATTCAAAGAGAGTTTCTTTTTTGGAATGAAGTTACATGACACGGTTATTAATTATAATTTTATTATTTCTATTTGTTTACTCACGAGTTGCCCAATTAATCTGTTGATTCGGAATCGCGGGATGGGTGGATGTTACAGATGATGAATCCATTTATTTTTTCTACCTATGTCAATCTATCTTTGTTAGTGCTGTCTATAATGGTAAAAACTTTCAATTGGTATTTTTGTTTATTCTTGTATTGTATCTTGTAAAAAGAGAAAAGAAACTTTAGGTAAGTGCCTTATAAACATATGTATAAAAAGAAAATACTTCATTTAGCCCCCCCATGCTTACTATAACTAGTTATTTCGGTTTTCTACTAGCGGCTTTAACTATAACCTCAACTCTATTTATTGGTCTGAGCAAAATACGACTTATTTGAAATGAACAATTAATAAAATAAAAAGAAATCTTTCTTTGGGATTCTATAATTATTTACCATGTCAATTGCGAATTATTAGTCCATTGAGATTTGAGATTCATGAGCAATTCGGATTTCCATTTAGGGATAAATATTCCCTCTCTTTTCCCCTTTCAAACAAATTGAAATGATTGAAGTTTTTCTATTTGGAATCGTGTTAGGTTTAATTCCTATTACTTTGGCTGGATTATTCGTAACTGCATATTTACAATACAGACGGGGTGATCAGTTGGATCTTTAATTAACATCTCTTTTTTTGACTGACCCTCTGTGGATTAAAGAAAGGAGGAAAGAGGTCAAATTACACTGAAATCAGTTCAATGTAATTTGACCTAACAAGAACGGAATCACGCTCTGTAGGATTTGAACCTACGACATCGGGTTTTGGAGACCCGCGTTCTACCGAACTGAACTAAGAGCGTCTTCCAGATTGTATATGATTCTTTTTGTAATCCCAATATAAATAGATATTATATAGTAATATATAAGGAATAAAAAATGAAAGATTCTGTATGTCCAATTTTATCGATCTTAATGGATCCTGCTCAGAGGAGAAATAGTCGGTAGGGATGACAGGATTTGAACCCGTGACATTTTGTACCCAAAACAAACGCGCTACCAAGCTGCGCTACATCCCTTTCAATTGGTCTACAGTGTCATTGTAGAGAAATCCCTATCTTGTTTTCCATATCATTATTTCTTCCATTAATAGATATACAATTTATCTTGTTATCTTGCTATTTCTTCTTGTCGATCTCATATCATATATATTCATATATATAATTATAATAATAAAATAATAAAAGATTTATATATTCTATACATATTTAAGAAAAAAAATCTTATATATCGAATCAGATCGTTGTACATTTCCATTTGAATTAGGGATTCCACGTACAAATACAAGCGGTCCTTAACCTTAACTACATATTACATATGCATTTGATCATATATGTATTATCATTATGTCTTACAATAAAGAAAGAAGGAGGATTTTCAATGCGAGATCTAAAAACATATCTCTCTGTGGCGCCGGTACTAAGTGCTCTATGGTTCGGGTCTTTAGCAGGTTTATTGATAGAGATCAATCGTCTATTCCCGGATGCGTTAACGTTCCCCTTTTTTTCATTCTAGTTATTGACGTGAGAAGGATTGAAGAAGATTAGAGATACAATCAAATATCTGTGACCAATTACCTCCCCGTTTTCGAATTCGAATAAGGGAAGAACGAAGAAAAGTGGATTCAATCTCAACGAAACTCTCGGGTTCGGGCTCGAATTAAATTCATAATATAGTGAGAACAAAACTGGAAATGTAGGTCTAGGACAACAGTATCATACAAGATACTTAACTAAAATACTGTATTGTAATTAGAAATCGTTGTATTACTTATTAGTTTATTTACTATTCTATTATATTAGCAACGAAATCCTTCAGAATTGGATTGGGTTTCGAGTTTGCTACTTCTATTTTTTTTCCTTCTTCTTTGCTTCGGATCGAAAAAATAGAAGAATTGAGTGAATCAAAAACCAAAGGAGGTTCATGGCCAAGAGTAAAGATGTCCGAGTAACGGTTATTTTGGAATGTACCAGTTGTGCCCGAAACGTTATTAATAAAGAATCAACGGGTATTTCCAGATATATTACTCAAAAGAATCGACATAATACGCCCAGTCGATTGGAATTGAAAAAATTCTGCCCCTCTTGTTACAAGCATACGATTCATGGGGAGATAAAGAAATAGGTCGAGCCGAGCGTCCGTGTGTCACCCTTCCAAGGAGCAAGAAAAATAACCTATATTCTATATAGAATATATTTAAATATAAACAAACTATGGATAAACTCAAACGACCTCTTCTTAAATCTAAACGGCCTTTTCATAGGCGTTTGCCCCCGAGCCAATCGGGGGATCGAATTGATTATAGAAACCTGAGTTTAATTAGTCGATTTATTAGTGAACACGGAAAAATATTAAATGAATAGATTGACCCTGAAATAATAACGATTAATTACTATTGCTATAAAACAAGCTCGTATTTTATCTTCGTTACCTTTTCTTAATAATGAGAAACGATTTGAAAAACCGAGTCGACCACTAGAACTGCTGGTTTTAGAACCAAAAAGAGTTTGAGAACCAGAAATAAATAGGCTTAGCTTACTCTTCGACGGAATCAAAATTCTAAATTCCAATCCGAACTCAAACGCGGATTGATGCTTTGTTCAAAAAATCCCGGAATCCAGATTTGGTTGTCGTACCGTAAGAAAAAAAAGAATCGGGGAAGAAAAAGTAATCTTTTTTTATGGAACGTGTTTCCTTATTTTGACGACTTTATCATATTATTCTATTTTTTCATACTAATTACTTCCCGGAGTTCATTCTCCGGGGAACTCCGTTTAAATTATTTCGGTGGATTCTTTACAATCCTTTTCTTTTATGTTATGATCTCATTGGAAATCATATAAAGACAATTCTTATTTAAGATAGCTATTTGTGCAAGTATTTTACGATTAAGAAGCAATTGGCTTTTGTACAGATTATGTATTAATCCACTATAACTATAGGATACCTTATTATCACGAATTGCTGCATTTATCCGAGTGATCCACAAACGACGAAAATCTCTTTTTTGTCTATCTCTATCCCGATGAGCCGAAGCCAAAGCTCGTATTTTCTGTTGAGTAATAGTTCGAGTAAGTCTTGAATGAGCTCCCCGAAAGCTTGATGCAAATAAGCGCATTTTTGTTCTACGTCTCCGAGCTATATATCCTCGTTTAATTCTGGTCATTGAATAAATGAAACTTTGATGAATAACTAATTGATTTCCTTTCTTTCAGCTATTCTTTTCCCCTTTCCCGGTCTATTAATAACAAAACGTGTTCTTCCGATGTATAAAATGAAAATTCGAATGGCTTTTGCTACTATAACCTTCCCGACCACCATTTTTCTTTTTCTAGGCATTTTACCTCGAAATAAGTTTGATACTGGTACTAGGTATCAAAAAAAACCATAGTAATTAAAGTAGTAAATAGAAATGGATAAAAAAATGGTGGTTCCATCGTTTCTATGGTTACTTCTTAAACGGTAAGGCCCTCTCTATACACCGGAGCTCCTTCCTTAATTTAATCAATCTTATTTGGTAACTTGTACAGTTCACATCCCTTGGCTCTACCTATGAATTTCCAATAATAGGTCTTTCACAACGAGATCTATCTATATAGTAACGGTATTTAATTCTGAAGATTAGCTGGGTAGCTGACCCTGTTAGTCCGTTCTTGCAAGAGTAGGAACGCTTCTGCTTTTAAAATAGGATTTCCCCCGCTTAATGGATAGCTATTTGCTACCAATGGGGAATTGCTTTTCATCTTAAATTGAGGTGATTGGATTTGCACCAATGGAAACCATAAATTTCATACACAATAGAAGGATAATAGATCTTTTTTCTTTTTAGCTAGTGAATCGAGTTATTCCATTCTATCCTATTCACCGGTACCGATCATTGATACTGAAAAAAAAAATGCTTTCCTTTGCCCATGATCTGAACGAGTCACACATACACCCTAATACACGTCCCTCGGCGCTGAGGACATCCCCGAAGAGCTGGGGATTTTGTGACATTTCTGATTGGCTGTCGTGTGTTTCTAATAAGTTGTTTAATAGTTGGCATGCGGAATCATATACATAATGAGTTGGTTTAGATCAATCTTAACCGGATGATTATGAATTATTTCTATTTAATAGAATATTCTATTATCTATTAAACCTGGTAAGAGTAAGAAAGAATATAAATAAAATCTCGATAAAATCGCGGATTTGTGAGAAATCCCCGCGATTTTCATTCAGCTGCTACAAGATCAATAATTCCATGAGCTTGGGCTTCTGTTGCTGACATAAAAACATCCCGTTCCATATCTTCGGATACAACCCATAAGGGTTTGCCTGTTCTTTGTACATAAACCCTTGTGAGGGTTTCACGCAGTTTCAGCAGTTCCTCCGCTTCCAGGATAAATTCTCCCGTTTGTGCCTCATAAAAAGAACTGGCGGGTTGATGGATCATTACCCTGGTAATATAACATAAAAAAGGTTCCTATACCCCGCCCGCATCGCGCAATAAGGTGAAGAGAGGGGATAGAGAATAACAAGAAAAAGATAGAATTGAACAACCGTACAGGCATTTTTGCGCATTGCATACGGCTCTACAATGGAATTTACTAATTTATTCTTCCATCGAAGAAAGATAAAATTAAAATATAGGATCTATATCTATCCAGACCCGAATCGGCAAATGCTCCAATTACCACCCTTTCTTTCGGCGGAGTTTAAAAATACTATGATGGTTCCGTTGCTTTACAGATTTATTCGTCCGTGATTCAGCAATCCCAAAGTTTCTTTTTTTGATCCGATCAAATAAAACGAGGAAAAAAATATTATTTTTTTGTACCCTTTACATAACATAAATAGTGTTAAGAGCTTTCCGGCATGACAAAAAAAAAGTTTGTGACGCTGAAATGGACTCCCGATAGATAAGATTAAGATCGGGAATACCTTTATATTTCATACTACTCTTTCGATATATAATCAAATGAAAAATGAAAATGGAATTTAACTTTCTCATATCGAATTCGAAATGCCATGCTATTATTACTTAAAATTCTTATTTCATATGGCGAAGGCATAGTCTTCTTATTTTTTCTCTCAAATAAAAAACTCATTGGCGCCAAGCGTGAGGGAATGCTAAACGTTTGGTAATTTCTCCTCCGACCAGGATAAAGGATCCCATTGAAGCAGCTAACCCCATGCATATTGTATGTAAATCCGGTCCCACAAATTGCATGGTATCATAAATAGCTACTCCGGGTATTACCCATCCGCCAGGAGAGTTTATAAACAAATACAGATCTTTGGTATCATCCTCTATACTGAGATATACCATAAGACCAATAAGTTGATTCGAGATCTCGCTATCAACTTCTTGGCCTAAAAAAAGTAATCTTTCTCGATAAAGTCGGTTGATTAGGATAAAATTTGTATCCCGTAGAAACCGTACATGCACCTTTTGATACATACGGCTCAAAAAATGGCAAAAAAAGAATCAATGTATAGATTCTGGTCCCCTTCTTTTTTTCATAGCGGACTCTTTATAATATACAAATACTAAACTTATCGAACTAACTTCTCATTGATGTATTATTTCATCGAGATAAAATTACAATCGCGATTTCATTTTCTTGTTTCTGAATGGGCCTCTTCAATTCTTTTAGGTTTATGCTCTACTCCGGGTAAAAGTATGCCCAATTTCAATTTGTGCATATAGGACAACTGAACACAATACCACTTCTTTTTTTTTATTATTTCACTAGTAACGTATTCATCATGTTACTCAATTGATTAACACTTTGTTTTTGTTTGAGATCACTCCTATTTAAAAATAAGTTTATAGAAATCTTGGGTTTTTCTAAACGGAGCCTGGATACTTCATTTTATTGGTCCAGCCAAGCCAACCATAAATTTTTCTAATTGATAATATTAATCCAGATCCTCCCCAAAATGGATCTAATTGTATTTCGCGCTCCAAATTTTGGATAATTCAATCCACTTTTCTTGGGCGAAACAGAGGATATCTCGGTCGGGGGAGAGAACGGGGAACTACCGTATGACCCAATATATCTGACAAGTCGCACTATACGTCAACCCAAGATGCATCTTCCTCTCCGGGACTTCGAAAAGGTACTTTTGGAACACCAATAGGCATTGATTAAATAAAAGAAATAAGTACTATATTTTACTTTAATGTGGAAACGTAACAACGGGTTTATTGTCGTCGTCTTCATAATATTAATATTGTATTGGCCTTTATCAAATTTTAATTTTATCCATAAATTGGCTAAGTGAAGATAGGATAAATAAAGTAAAATGATTACGAATAGGTCCTTCGAATGATGAACAAGTATGGATGCATTCACCCATAAAAAATGGAGTGAACCCTCCATTGCGTATTGATACTTATCGGGTATAGAATAGATCTGCTTCTCTTTGTTCCTACGAACAGAATTGTTCCATTATTACTAATAGAATAGAACAAATATTAACCCTTGCTTTGAGACAATCCACCGAAAGGGGAGGTCCCTAGTTTTTTCCAATGCAATAAAGTTACATAGTGTCTATTTTTCTTTGATTAAAGGGGTATTTCCATGGGTTTGCCTTGGTATCGTGTTCATACTGTCGTATTGAATGATCCCGGTCGGTTGCTCGCGGTCCATATAATGCATACAGCTCTGGTTGCTGGTTGGGCCGGTTCTATGGCTCTA